TGGGTTCAATGCGAAAATTGTTATGGATTAAATTATAAAAAATTTTTTAGGTCAAAAATGAATATTTGTGAACAGTGTAGATATCATTTGAAAATGAGCAGTTCAGATAGAATCGAACTTTCGATTGATCCGGGGACTTGGGATCCTATGGATGAAGATATGGTCTCTATGGACCCCATTGAATTTCATTCAGAGGGGGAACCCTATAGAGATCGTATCGATTCTTATCAAAGAAAGACAGGTTTAACTGAAGCTGTTCAAACAGGCATAGGTCAACTAAATAGTATTCCCATAGCAATTGGAGTTATGGATTTTAAGTTCATGGGAGGTAGTATGGGATCCGTAGTAGGCGAGAAAATCACCCGTTTGATCGAGTATGCTACTAATCGATCTTTACCTGTCATTATTGTGTGTGCTTCTGGAGGAGCGCGCATGCAAGAAGGAAGTTTGAGTTTGATGCAAATGGCTAAAATATCTTCCGCTTCATATAATTATCAATCAAATAAAAAATTATTCTATGTATCAATCCTTACATCTCCTACAACCGGTGGAGTAACAGCCAGTTTTGGTATGTTGGGAGATGTCATTGTTTCTGAACCTAATGCCTACGTTGCATTTGCGGGTAAAAGAGTAATTGAACAAACATTGAATAAGACAGTACCCGATGGTTCACAAGCGGCTGAGTATTTATTCCATAAAGGCTTATTTGACCCAATTGTACCACGTAATCCTTTAAAAGGTGTTCTGAGTGAGTTATTTCAGCTCCACGGTTTCTTTCCCTTGAATCAAAATTCAAAAAATTAATAAAGTATAGCACTAAATTCAGTTATTTGTAGCGAACAAGTATTTAGTTCATCGTAATCAAAAAAAACTAAAAAGAATGGTGTTTTCTTTGATGACATAAGTTCTACTTGTAATAAGAGTTAGAAGTTTCGGGTAATTACTTTTTTTTTTTTCCTCCAGATCTATTTTTTTATCCTACCTCTATTCATGATTAGTAATCACGAACCTTCTATCAACAGGATAAAAAAGTGAATTTTTCCCTCCGAGGAATTAGGGAAAATAAAAAAAAATTATCTGGCCTTCTTACGTATTAATATAGACAATAAAAAAAAATATCGAAATCAAAATAAAAAGAAATAAATATAAAATAGAGAATAGAAGTTATTTCTATATCTATCGATAACCCCCGTTTTTTATTTTACTATGAATCCCCGTTTGTTGGATGGATCGAATTAGTTAGAGTCGCAAACTCCTAATAAAATCTTTATAAACTCCTTATTAGATTAGAAAGATAGAAAGAAATAAGGATGGGAGAAGAATATTAAAATATATTAATAAAGCGAATTATCATACATATTCGTGTAGAAAGATGAATAGGTACACTTTTTTTATTTAGTTCTACATTCCTTGCACTTATTAACTACTTATTATATTAACTACTTATTAACTACTTATAAATATTAATTTCTAAATATTAATAATTTATTAAATTTAATAAATTATTAATATTTAATTATAATATATATATTATATATAATATATTTATAATTATTAAATTTAATTATAAATATAATACAGTTTATGATATATACTTAGGATAGATATACTTAGGATAGATATACTTATCATATCATAAGATATCTTTCTCTTTCTAATAGATAGAAATATTAAATCGAGGCACCCATTCTATGACAGATCTCAACTTACCCTCTATTTTTGTGCCTTTAGTGGGCCTAGTATTTCCGGCAATTGCAATGGCTTCTTTATCTCTTCATGTCCAAAAAAATAAGATTGTCTAGATCCGATGGGACCAAATCTCATCAATTTATTTCAACACTGGATCATAATACAGATATTTATTTAGTGTAATATGGTACGATATGTGACTCTTTACGAACACAAATGAAAGAACTGTTATGCATGCGGATGCATGATATCCGCATAAATGCATGTATATGCAGGTATAGCTGGTTAAATTAAAAATGGATCGGCGAATATTTTATTTAAATGGAAAGTCAATGTATCTAACAAATTACTTCTAACGGTTTACATCAGAATAGTGCTAGTTAATGAAAGTTACTTCGGGATCAAGAAAGTAAAATTCATTTGGGTTATTCTCTCAATTCCAATCGAATGCAACTGGATCTAGTAGAGTATGAATTGGCGATCAGAACATATATGGATAGAACTTATAATGGGGTCTCGAAAAACAAGTAATTTTTTCTGGGCCTGTATCCTTTTTTTAGGTTCACTAGGATTCTTAGTGGTTGGAACTTCCAGTTATCTTGGTAGGAATCTGATATCCGTATTTCCATCTCAGCAAATTATTTTTTTTCCACAAGGGATAGTGATGTCTTTCTATGGGATCGCAGGTCTATTCATTAGCTCCTATTTGTGGTGCACAATTTCATGGAATGTAGGTAGTGGTTATGACCGATTCGATAGAAAAGAAGGAATAGTGTGTATTTTTCGTTGGGGATTTCCTGGAATAAATCGTCGCATCTTCCTTCGCTTACTTATGAGAGATATCCAATCCATCAGAATGGAGGTTAAAGAGGGTCTTTATCCTCGTCGTGTCCTTTATATGGAAATCAGAGGCCAAGGAGACATTCCCTTGACTCGTACTGATGAGTATTTTACTCCACGAGAAATTGAACAAAAAGCTGCCGAATTGGCCTATTTCTTGCGGGTACCAATTGAAGTATTTTGAAATGAACTGAAGAAAAAATTGAAAAAAAAAAACTTGCTAATTTCCTTTTTAATACAACCGTCGACTCTATCTGATATTTCTCTGAAGTACGAGTTCTATAAAAAGGTATTGAACCCATGGATCTATTTCCTATTTTTGTCTAATAATTTAGATCTCGGATCTATAAGGAAAGGAATATAGAAATAGAATAAGGGTCCTTTTAGGATAAAAATGAAAAAAAAAAAGAAAGCCTGGGTCTCCCTCCCATATATTTCATCCATAATATTTTTGCCCTGGTGGGTCTCTCTCTCATTTAATAAATGTCTGGAACCTTGGGTTACTAATTGGTGGAATACCGGGAAATCCGAAACTTTTTTGAATGATATTCAAGAGAAAAACGTTCTAGAAAGATTCATAGAATTGGAAGAACTATTCCTCTTGGATGAAATGATAAAGGAGTACCCGGAGACGCATATACAAAAACTTCGTACAGGAATACACAAGGAAACGATACAATTGGTCAAAACACACAATGAATATCATCTCCATATCATTTTGGATTTCTCGACAAATATAATTTGTTTCGCTATTCTAAGTGGTTATTTTATTCTGGGTAATGAAGAACTTGTCATTCTTAATTCTTGGATTCAGGAATTCCTCTATAACTTAAGTGACACAATAAAAGCTTTTTTGATTCTTTTAGTTACTGATTTATGGATCGGATTTCATTCGACCCATGGTTGGGAACTAATGATTGGTTCGGTCTACAACGATTTTGGATTGGTTCATAACGATCAAATTATATCTAGTCTTGTTTCCACTTTTCCAGTTATTCTAGATACAATTGTGAAATATTGGATCTTCTATTATTTAAATCGTGTATCTCCTTCACTTGTAGTCATTTATCATTCAATGAATGAATGAAGAACTCATTTGATCTCCTGATATCAATCAAATCAGAATCTTTCTTCGTATATAAAGAAAACATTTTCAATCTTACTTAATTCTTTATACTTCTAGTTCTTCAAGGTATTCGTCCTATATTCCAGTACAATTATCCCAGTACAATGACAGACTCGTGTATAGGGAACTATACTAGCTACCTATCTAATTTATTGTAGAAATTCCGGGATCAATGATTGGACATGCAAAATAGAAATACTTTTTCTTGGGTAAAGGAACAGATGACTCAATCGATTTCTATATCGATCATGATATATGTAATAACTCGGGCATCTATTTCAAATGCATATCCCATTTTTGCGCAGCAGGGTTATGAAAACCCACGAGAAGCAACTGGACGAATTGTATGTGCCAATTGCCATTTAGCTAATAAGCCCGTGGATATTGAAGTTCCGCAAGCCGTGCTTCCTGATACTGTATTTGAAGCAGTTGTTCAAATCCCTTATGATATGCAACTGAAACAAGTTCTTGCTAATGGTAAAAAGGGGGCTTTGAATGTAGGGGCTGTTCTTATTTTACCCGAGGGATTCGAATTAGCCCCCCCCGATCGTATTTCTCCCGAGGTGAGAGAAAAGATGGGAAATCTGTCTTTTCAGAGTTATCGTCCCAATAAAAGAAATATTCTTGTGATAGGTCCTGTTCCCGGTCAGAAATATAGTGAAATCGCCTTTCCCATTCTTTCCCCCGACCCTGCTACGAGGAAAGACGTTCACTTCTTAAAATATCCCATATATGTAGGTGGGAACAGAGGAAGGGGTCAGATTTATCCTGATGGGAGCAAGAGTAACAATACAGTCTATAATGCTACATCAGCAGGTATAGTAAGCAGAATAGTACGTAAAGAAAAAGGAGGATATGAAATATCCATAGTTGATGCATCGGATGGACATCAAGTGGTTGATATTATACCTCCAGGACCAGAACTTCTTGTTTCAGAGGGTGAATCCATCAAGCTTGATCAACCATTAACAAGCAATCCCAATGTAGGAGGGTTTGGTCAGGGAGATGCAGAAATAGTGCTTCAAGATCCATTACGTGTCCAAGGCCTTTTGTTCTTCTTGGCATCTGTTATTTTGGCACAAGTTTTTTTGGTTCTTAAAAAGAAACAGTTTGAAAAGGTTCAATTGTATGAAATGAATTTCTAGGTCCAGAAATTCCTTAACATCAAGTTGGTAAAAAGCAACAAATTATTGTCGATCGATACTTATGTATGATCAAAAAATTCTGTAAACCTTTTTGTTTATACTGTTTTTGTTTTGTTTGTGGGATGTCTGGAATTCATTACGTGTATCCCATTCCTAGTAATAGACTATAGGCATACAAATATAAAGGAAGAGAATACAAG